ATGACCACAAAACCTTCTGATATCATCTGAGAAAAAAAATGAGAATAAAAATAATTGTTGTGCCCAACGAATCGATTTTGGTTAGAATAATTAACCGAATTAATTAAATAATTCTGTTGATACATTCGAATAATTAAACGTTTCACAAGTACTGAACTAGATTTATTGTCATAACCAAAAATTTCCACGGGTTCGTAAAAAATCGAATCCTTTAAACCATGATCATGAGCAAACGCATAAATATACTCCTGAAAAAGAAACGGATATAGGAAGTGTTGTTGCCGAGATCTATCTTTTTCTAAATATCCTTGTAATTCTTCCATTTACATTTCTACTTGAGCCAGAGGCAGGAGGTTTTTCTTGGTTTATCAAATGATACATACATAGTGCAATATGGTCAGAACAGGGTATTATGTATTGTATTATGTATATAGTATAGTAAGAAAAAAATATATACCCCGGAAAAGAAAGAGGGAGTCCAATCAACAGATCTTTTTACCTTCCTTTTCTATCCAATTGGTTTATGTTCGTTATAATTACAACAGGAGAAAAAATCCTTTATTTTTGCAACCCAATCGCTCTTTTGACTTTGGAATAAATTCTCTTTATCAATATACTGTTTCTTCTACACATCCGTCTACAATCCATAATAAAGAATAATTAGGATTCTGAAAAAAAAAAAGAAAAATCAATGGTTCACTCACAGGAGAACCCACTCTTTCCCGCATTAGGCACTAATTCATTTTTAACATCTAATTAGATCGGGTAATCATTCCAATTAAGAACATAAGCTCGTTGCTTTTTATTTTACCAGAATTGGAGCCATAGAGCTCTATCCATTTATTCACTAGACCCAACTGTAAATGTGAATTTCTTTTGTCCCCTTCCAAAAATCAAAACAATCTTTTGGAACTGTAATGATTCGATAAGGATAAACTCAAAGTTCTACTTTAACTTTGACTTTCATTTCAAATTAAATAAATTAATAAAATAGAAAATATAATAAAATAATAAATTGATTTTATTACGACATGCTGTTTTTTCCATTCATTACCCTTGAGGATCAGTCGTGGTCTTATAGACTATACCAATAGTCTGGACGAATTCGTTGCTTCATCCAAATGTGTAAAAGATCATAGTCGCACTTAAAAGCCGAGTACTCTACCGTTGAGTTAGCAACCCGGATAAATAGGATATGTAGATACGATCGAAATATAAAAATAAATTGAATTGCACTGCACGACCCTATCAAAACATTGAACTAGCAACACATCGAAAAGAAGGATTTTCTGATCAATTAGAAACACAAAATACCAAAATTAGCAGATCGGATTAAAAATATTCCTAATCGAAATGTAAAAATTATGACAGACCACCCATTTTTTATCAAATTATTTTTTGATTTTACCTAAGAAAATACATCTTGTATGAGAGTAAATGCAGCAAGGCAAACCCATCATTTGAGTGAAGGAAACAAAAAAAACCAATATGGGGTGGGGATAAACAGCCCTATTTATCTACGATCGAATTATATTTGTTCGATACACCATTGTCAATATAAAAGCAATGTTGAGAAAGTAAATCAAGTAAATAAAATAAAGACTTGTGTTGGATTGGCACAACATAAATAAGAAATTGGAATGGGAAAAATTAAGGAAAAGGTAAATAAAAAATCCCCGGTTTATTCAATCAATAAAAGTACGATAAGCAAGCTTAACCCCTTGTTTGTTGTTAAATTCAATTCCCCCACCAAAATATGAATAAAGCAAGAAAAAGGAAAATGGTGTGTAAATAGAAATAATTACACAAGGATAGATACTAGTTACCCTTCCCTACTTTATTTTATTTATTTAATAATTTTGTTTTTTCCTTTAATTAACTCAAAGTTCTTTCTTTAAAGAATTCCGCCTTCTTTAAAATATCATAAACAGTTCCTGTAGGTTGAGCACCTTTTTCAAGGAAATATAGAATAGCAGGAACATTTAAATAAGTTTGATTCTTTATCGGATCGTAAAAACCTACTTTTCGAAGATCTCTTCCTTCTCTTCGGAATCGAACATCAATTGCAACGATTCGATAGATGGCTCATTGGGATAGATGTAAATAAACAATGCCCCCCCTAGAAACGTATAGGAGGTTTTTTCCTCATACGGCTCGAGAAAAATGATTCCAATTTCTGTATATAATAGCAAGTGGATCCATAAAATAATGAATTTTACTATAATTTGAATTGAGTACTTTTTTCTTCTTACTTACATAAAAAGGAAGAAATCTCATTCATACTCATAACTCAAGTTGGGTAATTCTGACAAGAAAATCCTTAGACATTTATTGAGCCGTCTCTAAACTCTTTTGTTTGTCTCATTTTGAATCTATTTTTATTCCTCAGTCTGATCCAATTGTTGAGACAATTGAAAATAGTGTTTCCTTGTTTCGGAATCCTTTATCCTTGCTTTGTGAAATCATTGGGTTTAGACATTACCTCGGGGATCCTTATTCCTTTCAAAATGGCAGCAACATACCTTTTTTTGTTATTTCTTTCTATATAAATAGAATACGAATGATTGATTCCCTTGTGATACACTTTTCATCAAAATAGTTTTACCAATTTAGAAAAATTTGACTTTTCAAACTTGTTCTGAATTTGAACCTTTCGATTTAGAATTTATATATAGTGAGGATATACTTACAGAGTTGGTCTAACTTATTGATTTTCACTAACCCTAGATTCTTTCCCTTGAAAAATGAATCAATCCCTTCTTCTCGAGCTTCATCATGTACTATTTACTTATAACCCAACACAAATTAGGTTCCGGGCAGAACAGAACAAACTATGTCGAGCCAAGAGCATCTTCATTACTATAGAAGATGGCGGATGTAAAAATCCACAGCCGACCATGTCCTTCAAGTCGCACGTTGCTTTCTACCACATCGTTTCAAACGAAGTTTTACCATAACATTCCTCTAATTGAAATTTCAAAGCGGTATGGAATTGATTCAATATAAAATCATGAATAGTCATTGGTTCAACCGGTATATAATATTTCTATCTACGGATAAATAAGTATTTATCCGGATAAGGGTCAGCAAGGATCAAATTTATTTAATTTAACCCCATATTCTATCATATGAATTGAATGAAAATAAAGATATTCAATTTTACCCACATTTGACACTTGATTCCGTTTGTGAGAAACCAAACGAATTCTCAGATATGATTCTTAGAACCATTCTGAAAATTAATAAGAAAAGATTTTTCCCTTTAACAAATTATTGTTTCATGTGGAATGCAGTGTGATCCCATCTTTCGTTTCATGAAAAACGATCTGGGACGGAAGGATTCGAACCTCCGAATAACGGGACCAAAACCCGCTGCCTTACCACTTGGCCACGCCCCATTTTGATTTCTATTTGATATTAATCAACACTAATATTGGTATTGGTTATTCGTCAATCCCAACCCAAATACACAAAAACATATGGGATATTTTGTTGCTAGGATTCAAGACATGTAGATATAGAATCAAAAAAATTCATTGATCATTACATAGAATTCAATTAAGATATTGTATGAAAGTTGAATTCCTTATATTCTCATTTTAGAATGATAATGGGGGGGGGGGGATTTTTTATTTGGGAAAGTCCGAACCGAAGAAAAAGAAGGATTTCTTGATCTGCCTTTTTCATTTTTCCCTTATAAAAATAACTCAAAATTATCTAATCCACAAGAACGAAATGCTTGTTATGCTTAATATCTTTAGTTTAATCGGTATCTGTCTTAATTCTGTCCTTTATTCGAGTAGTTTTTTCTTCGCCAAATTGCCCGAAGCTTATGCCATTTTCAATCCAATCGTAGATGTTATGCCTGTCATACCTGTACTCTTTTTTCTCTTAGCCTTTGTTTGGCAAGCCGCTGTAAGTTTTCGATGAAATCTTTAATACTCTGCTAAATTGATGATGTATTCTATTCGATAAAAAAATTCTAAAAATTGATAAGATCAGATAAGTCTTACATTACGAACCCTCGATTCAAAAATGGAAATTCTTGTATATTGAATGAATAACCGCAGCGATGAATTTGGATCAGCCTTTTCCCCGTTCTGACCTTCCGGTGAGTATGGACTATTAGGTACTCCATAATACCTAATTATTGATATGACAAGAAATTTCGGGTAACGAATGAATCAAAATCTTATTACAAATAAATTCGTTTTATTTTTCATTTTTTGGGGTGTCAAAACAAAAAAAATGGTATATGTGGTAAAAAATAGGCAATCTATTCCCCTTTTTCAAAAAAAAAATGATCTTGGAGATTGTGTAATGCTTACTCTCAAACTCTTTGTTTACACAGTAGTGATATTCTTTGTTTCCCTTTTTATCTTTGGATTCTTATCTAATGATCCAGGACGCAATCCTGGACGTGAGGAATAAAAAATTTCTAGTTTTTTTTGCTTTTTTCTAAATTAATTCTTAATAATCTTATTTGTTTCATACATTTAACTATGATAAAATCAAGGGATGAGAATCTTTTCGAATTCGAAAATACCAAGTGATCAGAGAAAGCGGAAAGAGAGGGATTCGAACCCTCGGTACAAATAATTCGTACAACGGATTAGCAATCCGCCGCTTTAGTCCACTCAGCCATCTCTCCTAATTCCAAATTGAAAATTTGTTATGTGATGTAACACGTGAAATAAAGATTGATAAAAATCCACCTTCTTCTCTTTATTTTCTTTTTTCATTTGATTTTTATTTATTTAATCTTATTTAACTTTATTATTATTATTTATTTTATTATATTATTCTATTTTAATAAAAAAAAATATTATTATATTATTAAAATAGAAATTAGAAATATTCTAATAAATAATAGAAATTTTTAAAATAGCTATTAAAATTTAAACTTAAACAAAGTATTTAATATTTAGATAAAATAATTTAAATAAAATAAAAGTAAAGGTATATATTTTTACTAAGAGGTATATATTTATTATAGTATA